TACTCTAGAAAAATAAAAAAGAAAATTTCAAGCAAAAAAAAGACTCTTAATGCTCCGGGCGAAAAGATGAAATCTTGGATTTTTGCGCATATCCCAATCCTTATTGATTATCTCATCACAGTTAAAATTTTCTTTTTTATTTGTACTTTTTTTTATAAGTTCATTGAAGAAGTTTTATTTGCTCAGTAAGTTACTCCCACCCCTTTTTTTGTTTGTCCACTACTTCTTATGAATCGAAACAAACGAGTTCCGATAGAACTGGAAAATCAAATAAATAGTAATCTTTGACGAACAGGATCAATAATCATTATTATTTCCACACAAGAAAAGGAATTTTCCACCCTTTTCTTGTGTGGAAGATTAGGAAGACGAGTAATCCCTCCTATAATCATTTGTTCCTTTCATTTATCCGCGTGTATTCTCCTCCTACTTATGCCTATTATCTATTAGAATTCGATTCTATTAGGTACAAAAAAACTATTGATGCATTACATGGCATTTACAATCTGCCAATGGGAGGCCTAGCATAGTCACAACACTCCCTGATTGAAAAAAAGAAGGGGGGATCAAGTAGTCTTCTTCACAATATACATACTATTGCTAGGAATGGGATACAAGCAATTTCCGGCATCTCGCAGAAAAACAGTATAAACAAAGCAAGCAAAACATTTTCCATGATTTTTTTGAATCATACATAATTGCATCGATCACAACAATTCGGCTCTTTTTACCAGCTTGATGAATCCGTGGATCTAGAAATTCATTTCGGACAATTGAACCTTCTCAAACTGTTTCTTTTTTAGAACCAAAAAGATTTGTGCCAGAATAACAGATGCCAAGAAGAACAACAAACCTTGGACACGTAATGGATCTTGAAGTACTATTTCCGCATCTCCCTGACCAAATCCACCCACATTGGGATTACTCGTTAATGGTTGATCAAGCTTGATAGATTCACCCTCTGAAACAAGAAGTTCTGGTCCTGGAGGTATAATATCAACCACTTGGTGTCCATCCGATGCGTCAGCTATGGTTATTTCATACCCCCCTTTTTCTTTACGTACTATTCTGCTTACTATACCTGCTGCTGTAGCATTATAGACTGTATTGTTACTCTTGTTCCCATCGGGATAAATCTGACCTCTTCCCCTGTTCCCACCTACATATATGGGATACTTTAAGAAGTGAACGTCTTTCTTAGTATCAGGGTCCGGGGAAAGAATGGGAAAGACGATTTCACTATATTTCTGACCAGGAACAGGACCTACCACAAGAATATTTCTTTTAGTGGGGCGATAACTCTGAAAAGACAGATTGCCTATCTTTTCTTTCATCTCGGGAGAAATACGATCGGGGGGAGCTAATTCGAATCCCTCGGGTAAAATAAGAACAGCCCCCACATTCAAAGCCCCCTTTTTCCCATTAGCAAGAACTTGTTTCAGTTGCATATCATAAGGGATTCTAACAACTGCTTCAAATACAGTATCAGGAAGCACAGCTTGTGGAACCTCAATATCCACGGGCTTATTAGCTAAATGGCAATTGGCGCATACAATACGCCCAGTTGCTTCTCGTGGATTTTCATAACCCTGCTGCGCAAAAATGGGATATGCATTTGAAATAGATGTCCGAGTTATGACATATATCATGATCGATACGGAAATGAATCGAGTCATCTGTTCCTTTACCCAAGAAAAGGTATTTCTATTTTGCATGGTCCAATTATTGATCCCGGAAATTTCTACAATAAATTAGGTAGGTAGCTAGTATAGTTCCCTATCCACGATTCTGCCATTGTACTGGAGGGGGAATCCCTTAGACGGGTAGAAGTATAAAGAGTGAGTCAGATTAAAAATGGTTTGTTTATGTACGAAGTAACATTCGGATTTGATTGATATCGGCAGATCAAATGAGTTCTTCATTCATTCATTGAATGATAAACCACTACAAGTGAAGGAGATACACGATTTAAATAATGGAAGATCCAATATTTCAAAATTGTATCTAGAATGACTGGAAAAGTGGAAACAAGACCAGATATAATTTGATTGTTATGAGCAAATCCAAAATCTTTGTAGACCGAACCAATCATTAGTTCCCAACCATGGGGCGAGTGGAATCCGATACATAAATCAGTTAATAAAAGAATAGAAAAAGCTTTTATTGTGTCGCTTAAGTTATAGAGGAATTCCTGAACCCAAGAATTAAGAATGACAAGTTCTTCATTACCCAGAATAGAATAACCACTTAGAATAGCAAAACAGATTATATTTGTCGAGAAATGCAAAATTATATGGATATGATCTTCATTGTGCATTTTGACCAATTGTATTGTTTCTTTGTGGATTCCTATACGAAGCTTTTGTATCTGTGTCTCCGGGTACTCCTTTATCATTTCGTCCAACAGGAATAGTTGTTCTAATTCTATGAATCTTTCTAGAACGTTCTTCTCTTGAATATCATTCAAAAAAGTTTCGGATTGCCTTGTATTCCACCAATTAGTAACTAAAGGTTCCAGACTTTTATTAAATGAGAGAGAGATCCACCAGGGCAAAAAGACTATAGATGCAAGATATGGGAGGGGAGTCAATGCTTTCTTTTTTGGCACTTTTAATCTGTTCTGTAAATTGTTAATGAAACTGCTTCATTCGCCGACTCTATCTGATCCGATATTTCTATGAAGCATGAGTTCTATAACAAGGTATGGAACCTATGGATCGGATCTATTCCTTCTTTTTTTTTTTGAATTGTTTAGTCCTAGAAAGAATATAGAAATAGAATAAAGGTCCGTTTCGAATGAAGAAATAATCAAGTTCCCAGATATCTCAATTGGTCAAATTCGAACCAATTGTATCTTCATTTGTTCCTTTCGATGAATGCCCGAAAAACCACTTGAAGTAATGAATATTATTCGGATTTCGAGACGAAAGAACTCCCCCTGGATCAATCAATTATTTCGAAATGTTTCACTGGCTACCCACAACCCAGGAATAATTGAGGGGATATTTCTGAAGAATATTGATGATGAAATCCGAAATGGGTGGCAAAACAAGAGAGAAATTGAATAGTTATGAGAGATCCAATCGTTTGGTCATCAAGGAGCAAAAGAAAGGATAAAAAAAAAAGAAACATCGATTGACGAAAGAGAGATAATTTACGAGATACGATCCATCTGTATCTAACGTATCAATTCAAAATATTGGTCCTAAAAAGATGAATTCTGTACTGTATTCCGAAATGTTCTGATATGTGTGATGAATACATACTTATTAGATTTGTTACTAGTATGAAAGAATTGAGTTTAGTTCCATATGTAAAAAAAAGAGTTTTGGTGGATAAAAATAGCTTCTTATTATGGTTGTTCCGTATTCGTCCGCCTGCTTTATTCTATGGGCCACAACACAACGGTATTACCAACGGAACGGGGGAAATAGAATCGAACATGTTTTGCTCGAATAAACGTTCCGAAGAAACTTCAGTTATATTAAAAAGGGGATTCCTGAGTTCCTTCCCTCATGCGGAGAAAGCATTCATTCTTCAGTTCATTTCAAAATACTTCAATTGGTACGCGCAAGAAATAGGCCGATTCAGCAGCTTTTTGTTCAATTTCTCGTGGAGTAAAATTCTCATCGGTACGAGTCAAGGGAATGGCTCCCTGGCCTCTGATTTCCATATAAAGGACACGACGAGGATAAAGACCCTCTTTAACTTCCATTCTGATTGACTGGATATCTCTCATAAGGAATCGAAGGAAGATGCGACGATTTATTCCAGGAAATCCCCAACGAAAAATACACACTATTCCTTCTTTTCTATCAAAAAGATCATAACCACTACCTACATTCCACGAAATTGTGCACCACAAATAGGAACTAATGAACAGACCAGCGATCCCGTAGAAAGACATCACGATTCCTTGGGGAAAAAAAAGGATTTCCTGAGAGGGAAATACGGATATCAGATTCCTACCAAGATAACTGGAAGTTCCAACCAATAAGAATCCTAGTGAACCTAAAAAAAGGATACAGGCCCAGCAGAAATTACTTGTTTTTCGAGACCCCGTTATAAGTTCTATCCATATACGTTCGGATTGCCAGTTCATACTCGATCCAGTTGCATTCTATTGGAATTGAGAGAATAGAATAAGCCAAATGAATTTGACTTTACTTTTTTTTTGTTTTGATCCCGAAGTAACTCTCATCAACTAGCACTATTATGATGTAAACCATTAGGAGTAATTCATCGAATTGGTTAGATATAAAATAATAACATCCCCTTCATATGATCCCACTATGTATATCTACATACATATAGATACATTGACTTTCTATTTCAGATATTCGCTGATCTATTTGAAAACAAAAACAGCTATACCCACATACAATATACATGCATTTATCCATATATCATGGATCTGCATGCATAACAATAACATCTTTTTTATTTGCGCTCGGAGGGAGTCACATGTCGTACCGTACCCTATTCCACTAAAAGATATCTGTATTATGATCCAAGTCCAAGTGTTAAAATAAATTGATGAGATTTGATCCCATCGGATCTAAACAATCTTGTTTTTTTGAACATGAAGAGATAAAGAAGCCATTGCAATTGCCGGAAATACTAGGCCCACTAAAGGCACAAAAATAGAGGGTAAATTGAAATCTGTCATAGAATAGGTGCCTCGATTTAATATTTGTACTTATTATAAATTTGTACTTGTTAGAAATATATCTTATGATAAGTATATTTATTATAAGTATATAATAAGTGCAAGGAATGTAGAACTAAATAAGTGTACCTATTCATCTTTCTACACAAAATATATGTATGATAATCCGCTTTTTTATTCTTGTTCTCCCGTCCTTATCTTATAATAAAGAGTTTCTTACGAGTTCCCTAAGGATTCGTTAGAATACGATCCAACAGGGATTCATAGTAAAAAAAAGGAGGTTCTCGGGAGATATAGATATAGAAATATGCAACATTTCTATTATAGATTT